AAAACCTTGTTAATTGATCTTTACGGTGCTTCCTCTATCAATTAGATCTTTTATCCATAGAAAAAAAGTATCTAGGCATATATATTCTATTTCTTCATATTTTGACTTCTATGAAGTTTCTTTCTTTGCTACAGCTCATAAAAATCGTTGTTTCGAACGATATATATATGTAGAAAGCCTATTTTTTTGTCTAGTATTTATTTTTTTATTAGTATTAGTGGAGTTGTTCGTTCTTTTCTTTTTTTCTATAGTGGAGATAGTCGCACGTAATGACAGATCACGGCCATATTGTTAAAAGCTTGAGGTAAGAAAGGGTTTCGTTCGAGTGCCCTAAAATAGTATTCCAAAGCTTTTGTATGTTCTCCGTTACTTGTGTGTATAAGGCCTATGTTATAAAGTATATAACTTCGATCATAGGGATCAATTTCCAGTCGCATAGCCTCATAATAATTCTGTAAAGCTTCCGCATAATTTCCTTCAGATTGAGCCGACATCCGTTACGGTCGTCATTCGGTTCAAAGAATCTCCGTTCCAGAACCGTACGTGAGATTTTCATCTCATACGGCTCCTCCTTTATGTGTATATGATAAACATCCATGGAATCAAATCCAAAAAGATTGCAATATTCTCATTATCAACTTAGCGGGACTAGTATTTTTACACGAAATCTCTAGCCAACCTTCCTGTAAAGGATCTTTTATTAACATCAAGTATGTTATTACTGGATAAATAGTCACTTCAACAATTTCTTTGTCCTCAACGCTGCTAAATTTCCCGGAATTAGTCACTTCAACAGTCTTCGATGGTTATATGGGTATCCAAAATACGAACGAGATGGATGTTTATTGTCCCAACCATTCTAGTTAGTCCCGATCCCGATAAGAAAGGAAGGATTTATTTTTTTTACAAAGTTTTCTAGTGTTGTTGATTCCTAAGCGTAGTGCTTCTTCCCCCATGCCGCCTATTGGTACTAGTGGAGTAGGATTAACCTAACCCCATAGGTATAGGTATAACCTTTCGCTTAATACTATAAACCTAAAATTGAAGCATATGAGGCTGCATTAATCGGAAATACACGACAGAAGGGATTAATTGTTTTAGTTTTATTTCCAAACTTCACCTTCAGCAAGCGTAGGTTTTTTTTTTCAAAATTTTTTTCTTTCTCTAGACTGAGATCGGTAAAAAAAAAATAATCAAATCGCACCATCTCTGTAATAAGTGAATGCCTCCTTTTCTCCAGAAGTTGTCGGAATTATTCGTAATAAGATATTGGCTACAATGGTAAAGGTCTTATCAATAAAATTTCCATTTATCCGAGATCTAGTCATAGGTAGCAATCCATTCTAAAATTTCATTTTTTATCGTGTGATAAAATAATCCCCCAAACAAAGGAATTGTACAATACAGTACGAAATAACGTAAAAATGGACTTATTAATCAAATAATTTTATCCTACGGCAGGCCTTTTTTGTTCGTTTCAATTGATTATGTGCGCCTACGCAAATGGAATATGTATGCCTCACTATTCACTCGAGGGGCATAATCATTATGTAGGAGAGATGGCCGAGTGGTTCAAGGCGTAGCACTGGAACTGCTAAGTAGGCTTTTTGTTTACCGAGGGTTCGAATCCCTCTCTTTCCGCACCCTTATCAAGTTCATCAATGGTACTGGTTTGCAAATAGATATCATTATTCCAACTTTGATGTGGATTCTCTATTCCTAATTTCTTTCTGTAATAAACAAAATAGTGGAATAAAGTGGGCAAGGAATAACAATTTTCCTATACCCACCCACGTCTATACATGAATGGGGGAAAATCCTCGGATCAAAATTATTCTTATTTTAATTAGGTTTAAGTCTGACGAGAATAATATTCTACAACCAGCAATTCATTAATTTTCAAACCAACCCATTTACTATCTATTATTTGATTGACTAATCCTTTATATTGGAATGAATGAAGAGTCAAATGGGTTGGCAATTCTTCGCGGGGGGCTGATTCAAGAGAATTTTGAATCAGAGTTCTAGATTTTTGTTCATCCTTCGCTGTAATAATATCTTGAGGTTTGCAACGATAACTTGGTATATCTACTATACGACCATTAACTAAAACATGTCTGTGGTTAACTAATTGACGGGCTTGAGGAATAGTCGAAGCCATACCCAATCGAAAAAGTATGTTATCCAAACGCATTTCAAGTAATTGAAGTAAAACTTGACCGGTTGAACCTTTCGCTTTTCCAGCGATACGAACGTATTTAAGCAATTGTCGTTCTGTAAGACCATAATGAAAACGCAATTTTTGCTTTTCTTCTAAACGAATACGATATTGAGATTTTTTACTCGAGTACGATTGGTTTCTAAGTTCGCTTCCAACTGTAGGCCGTTTACTAGTTAGTCCTGGTAAAGCTCCCAGACGACGTATTTTTTTGAAACGAGGCCCTCTGTAACGTGACATAAACACTCCTTTTTAATTTAAAATGGAAAACCTCATAAAGCTAAATTAAAACTAAACTAAATAACAAAAAAGTATTTTACTACAAATATTTTACTACAAATATTATACTACAAAAAAGAACTGGAAAGATTCGATCAGTATCCGAATTTTATTCTATTGTATATCTATCTAATCTAAATAAATAGAAAATCAAAAAAGGATCTTATTTTCTTGATTTGTTCTAGAGAAATGGAACTCCAATTTTTTTTTTCCTAAAATAAAAAGAGATTATCCCTTATGTCAAAAATGAAAACAAATAGAGAAAAAAAGCCGGCTATCGGAATCGAACCGATGACCATCGCATTACAAATGCGATGCTCTAACCTCTGAGCTAAGCGGGCTCTCATAACACAAATTGTGGATTTATCGGAATTATTTCCGAAACTACGGGGATCTTAGTTATTAATATTAATTGTTTTATATTAGCTCTTCATAACCAAATTACTATATCATAATCAAATAAATACAAACATAGAAAAAATATAAAATATCCAATAGTTATTATTTATTTGATATTTTAGTATATATCATATCATAAAAATCAGAATAATTTTAAGATAAGAATTTTAATTAATAGTTAAATAGAATACTATTTTGATCGATTTATCAAATAATTTATCAAATCTTTTTTATCAATAAAACAATATCGTCATTTTAATTCGTATAGTCAAATTCTCTTTTTTGTTTTGAATTCCATTTTATTCATTTTTTATTCATTTTTTGAATATTTTTGCTTCTTTATTTCTATTATTTTAATATTTCAAGAATAAATAGAAATAAATAGAATAGAATTCATATTTTCATCTAATCTATATGAATATCTAAATATAGATATGTATTTATCCCGATATCCTGATTATTAGATAGGAAGATTATTTGTTTCTATCTATATTCTTTATATATTCTTTAATATTCTAGAATACCTTAAAATTCTATCTAAATATAAATATAGAAAATAGTAAAGAGTATATAGAATACTATCTTAAAATTAAAATTTCTATTTTAAATAGTCTCATTTTTTATAATTTTAAATAATGACTAATTAGATTACAGTAAACAGTAAAGTAATTTATATTACAAAATTCGTATGCATTAAGATGAACTATGTATAATGTATATAAAAAAAATGTATCGATAGAAATTGGATAAGTAAATAGAAATTTGATATTTCTATTGAATTTCTAAATGAATGTCAAATTTTAAATTAATAAATAGATTTTTGATTTTCGTTTTGTTATTATAAGGTCTGTATCTGTCTGCTCTAAGGAAAAAAAGAATCGAACGTTAGAGTATTCTAAATACTCTCAAAAAATCAAAGAAGGAGGGACATATAAAATAGAGATAAATGTGGTATATATCTCTGTATATTGAATTGCGAATACACAGATAGTAGGTTTATAATAAATTCAACAGTTCCATCATATAATTCTCATAATACAAATGAAAAAACATCCTAATGAGATATGATATCAATCTCAAAGAAAAAAACGGGGGGGGGTATGGCGAAATTGGTAGACGCAACGGACTTAATTGGATTGAGCCTTGGTATGGAAACTTACCAAGTGAAAACTTTCAAATTCAGAGAAACCCTGGAATTAAAAATGGGCAATCCTGAGCCAAATCCTTCTTTCCGAAAACAAATAAATAAAAGTTCAGAAAGTGAAAATCAAAAAAGGATAGGTGCAGAGACTCAATGGAAGCTGTTCTAACAAATGGAGTTGACAACAAATAGAGTTGACAACAAATAGAATAATATTGATTGATCAAATCAGTCACTCCACCATAGTCTGATGGATCTTTTGAATAACTGATTAATCAGACGAGAATAAAGATAGAGTCCCATTCTACATGTCAATACCGACATCAATGAAATTTTTAGTAAGAGGAAAATCCGTCGACTTTTGAAATCGTGAGGGTTCAAGTCCCTCTATCCCCAAAAGCCCATTTAATTCGCTAATTGTTTATCCTATATCCCTTTTTTTAATTAAAATTCAAAAAGTATTTTTTTTATTTAGTTGACATAGACTGAAGTAATTTCCTAAAATTAAAATTAGGGTGGTGTGTCAAGAATGGTCGGGATAGCTCAGCCGGTAGAGCAGAGGACTGAAAATCCTCGTGTCACCAGTTCAAATCTGGTTCCCGGCATTTCTATGAGTATCTATTCCCAAATTTATTAAAATTTGGGAATAGATACATATTTTTTAGTGCTCTTGATCATCATACATAATTTATCTAGGCGTACGGAGATATACTCTTTCTAGCTAAAGAATGAATAGATGTATATTCTAGGTATAGAAAGTTAGTCTGAAAATGAATGATTCCATTTTGTTTCGATGTTGAAAGGCCAAAAAGTTTAATCTAGGGAAGTTCAGAGGTGAGAATAGTCAAAATTTATCTGAGATACATTATAAAAAAATTCGGTCCATTTCTTTTGATTTTCTTTGATCCTACTTTTTCTTTTTCGTAGCCGGATATCTAATTGATGTTGCTGTACATCTTACAT